TATCTACATAGCGACTCATTAAGGAAGAAAAAATTGATTTACCTAGTGAATAGAGTAGAGTATAGTTAATGAAAAGGTTTATTGATATTCGATTTGAAAAATATCAATGTAATGAATTTTTTCACAAAACCGATTCGAATTGAATTCATCCTCATCATAACGAAATTCATTGTATTGAGTATTGATACATGTACCCACCAATTCAAATATTTTATCGAATCATTGAAAAATTGATTTCAATTTTCCTGTCCTTCAACCACTTCATTCTTTATTGGAAAAAAAAAATTCAATAACTTGTTGATCTTTATCCTTCTACCCGATTCCCAAATTGATTTTCGTTTTTTTCCGGCTTAGGATGAGATAGAGATATACCTACCGAATCTTAACAATGAATAAAAGTGAAAGAAATGATATTTTAACTCCCGCCTTTTCCAGCAAACCAATTATTCTCTGAAAGGATCCTATCTTTCTTTCGCAATACTTATCCTTTTTTCCTTTTGGAATTATAGATTGGATTGGCGATTGGAATGAACAATTTCGAAATCTAATGATGAACCAAAAAATTCTATGGTATGGAATTTTGAAAAAATGGAAAGATCCTTCTGATCGAATCATATCATTCCAATCTATTATTGACAAAAAAAAAACTATGTTATACTATGAACATAGTATAATGGTGGTCGGGAAAGTGGGCCCCCATCGTCTAGTGGTCCAGGACACCTCTCTTTCAAGGAGGCAACGGGGATTCGACTTCCCCTGGGGGTAGGGTACTACGAAAGGAAGTTGATCATGGATTATCAAAAAAGACTCAAATTGATTCTTCCTGGGTCGATGCCCGAGCGGTTAATGGGGACGGACTGTAAATTCGTTGGCAATATGTCTACGCTGGTTCAAATCCAGCTCGGCCCAATAATTTTACGATCCACCATGAAATAATATAACCCATTTGTTGTTCTTCGGAAATGGCCTATGTGCTCGGATACGGAAGACAATCAAATATGACAAATCTCTAGCGCTTTTTTTTTTCTACCATATTGTAGAATGAAATTCTATAATGAAATCTATATTTCATAAGTTCGAATCTTGCTAATGATCTAGATTCATATCAGGATCTGTAAGTATAAAGTCTAAGGAAAGGGTTAAAGAAAAAGATAAAAGTAAATAAAAAAGAGTCTTTGTTTTTTATTGATTGATTCATTTTTCAATTGATTTGGCAATAACGAACGGATTACTCGTAATCCGTATCCGTATCGATCTCCCTAAAAAAAGTGCGTATTGATAGTGATATATATCAATATATATAAGTCCCGCCTCTGTCAGTTACAGCAAACGATTCTAATCTAAAATCGAAAAAAAGAAGGAGTTTGAATGAAATCATAAGAATATCTATGCTGTACGCCCTTTTCCCTGGGATTGTAGTTCAATTGGTCAGAGCACCGCCCTGTCAAGGCGGAAGTTGCGGGTTCGAGCCCCGTCAGTCCCGATGGATACAAATAAAAAAAAGACATCAATTCATTTCGTGTGTGAAGGGGAATAAAATAAAAATAACAAACAAAATCTCATTCCTAACAAGGATCCATCTTTTTTTCTTTCTTTGTCGGAACCTTCATATTAAAGTTAAATAAAGTAAAAAAAAAAAAAGAATACGGAATTTTGGATTGCATTGGAAACAAAATCTTTGGAATTGGGTATGGATAAAAGATCTTCCTATGTTATACTATTCAATTCTCGACGATTAATCGATTTTATAGCTCAGATATTGTTATTCATAATATTGATCCCATTTGATATCATCAAGATGTAATTTATACCATTGAATTTACCGACAAAAGATTTTTCATCTATATGGGATTAAATCCCGAGTTTTTTATTGGAAATAAAAGAGAAATAAAGCATAGATATTATGGAAGTAAATATTCTTGCATTTATTGCTACTGCACTGTTCATTCTAGTTCCTACTGCCTTTTTACTTATAATTTATGTAAAAACAGTAAGTCAAAGTGACTAATTTTACTTAAACATGACTTCTTAATTCATGTCAATGCAATGAATGGAAAAAAAAAATTCCATTTTTGTTTTGTGGTCTTAAGGTTAAAATGAAATAATCGGACTAGAATCAACAGAATTCTAGGAAATCCGTATAATATGGTAGAAATAAAATAGATTTATTTCTACCATATTATTTATCTATTATTGTAGTGTAAAAAAAAGTTTGACTTTATAAAAAAATATGGATCAATTTACAATATGTATATTCATATATATTCTCTTATTCATATATAGAATCTCAATTACATTATATGTAATGTATATAGCATAGTATCCCCAATTTCTTCTTTGTTTCATCTATTTGATTTGTATTGGTTCAAATCAATCTGTAATAATCCAAAAGCAACTCTTATTTTTCCGATTCGAATTTATGCGATTAGATTTTAATACCAATCCCGGTATAAGAAAATCAAGTAATCTTTTTAGCATTTCCGAGAAGTAATTGATTAAATAGTTGTTATTAAATAGTTAACAGATGATCCGAGGTTTCTATTAAAATGAAAAGTTTTTTTCCCTATTTCAAAAAGATTGGTGGTAAAACCCAACCTATTTTTAATATTTTAACCATGATTGCAAATGAAGTTCAATAAAGAAAGCATAAATCCAATTTCGAATCAAAAATAAAAATAAAAAAAGAAAACAAGCAAGTGGTAAGGTAAATACGTAATATGGTATTCACCTAAAGCAAGGCCAACATCTTATTATGTGTAGTATCTTGTTAGACAACTCCTATGTCGATTTTTTGTTTCCTATCAAATTGTGTATCTGCTTTATAACAAATAACATAACTCTACTATATATATTTATTTTAGCTTTTTTTGAACAAAAAAAAGGAATGGTGTTAGATTAAGAAGAGGGGGTTCTGTGGTTCCTCATTTTCGATATATAACTTTGGTAAGAGCCAGTTCAAAGAGATCTTAGGAAGAATTTGGTTGGAATAGGAAGAAATTTCCTACTTTTTTTATCCCCTTGACACAAACATGGGAATAATTCAAATATTTGTTGTTTGATTGAAAGAGTATTTTGTATTTCTATATTATGCCTAGAATACATTACACCACTCGAATACAATTGAATTCCGATAATGAAGATATAATTGAATACTGAAATTAAAATTCAATAGTAAAAAAAAATATCAGAACTCAGCTATAAAACAATTGATACAGTTTGATCCCTTAACTAAATTAAGTAGTACCATTAAAGTCCACTTCTTCCCCATACTACGAGAGAAAGGGAAAATGTAAAAACTACCATTAAAGCAGCCCAAGCAAGACTCACTATATCCATGTCAATTTTGTCTCCTATCTATATCAACCAATATGAAGGAATTATTTCAGTATTGTTCACTAATTCTTCGTGTTTTCTTTTTTTTTTGTATTGTATTAATCACAAATAATACTATAAACTATAATAATAGTGGAATCACTGGTACAGAGTCAAAAAGGGATTCTGTGCTAACACGATTAACGAAACAATCTAACAAATCCAATTAGAACGTCTAACAAGTTCTTATCTGATTTCTAGTAGAATCTGAAAACATTACGGATAAAAAAAATATTCGGAAACTTCCTTGGAAGTATTAAGGATATTTTTGTTACTAACAGGTAACAATACAAAGACCTATGTTTTTCTTTCCCCTCATTTTATTTAAATGAAAAAATAGATATATATATACAATCAAGACTGATTACTTTGCATACTCTTTCTTATTTCTATTTGATCTAATCCTTACTGTCTCTCAATTCATTCTCGAAAACAATCAGAAGAAAGTCTATTAAACTCTTTCTTCGACTAGAGAGGTTACCAAAATTAATTCAATTTATTATATTAAATAATAATAAAATTGAATAATAATAATATAAATTATAACTAACAAAAAAAAAAAGAAAGCCAAATTAGCTATTCAATCTAAATTAGGTATTAAATCTAACTAATATTGAATAACTGCCAGAACGTTCATATACTTTCATGAGTCTGTATGCAAGGTTTCTTTTGCCTCTTCCCCAACAAAAAATGGAATTAGATTCTCTCTGTCCGACCTATACATACTTATCCAATCTAATTCAATACCCGGTCAGTAGACTAGATGGACACTACAGTAGTAATGGGGTGAAAGGACTATCATCTCAAGATTTATCGATTCCTTTTCACTACTAGAATCTTTCCTTGAATTCGTGACGCAAAGCTTTATTTTATAGAACAACCCCCCCATGCAAGTTTTCTATCAACAAAACAAAACGGAATAAGCTATTTCAATTCTCTTGTCGATCAGATCAGGCGACACCCGGATTTGAACTGGGGAAAAAGGATTTGCAGTCCCCCGCCTTACCGCTCGGCCATGCCGCCAAAATGAAAAAAAAAAAAAACGTGGACTTTCATCGACAAACGCAAAAATGGAAGGACAAACTGGAACCGTTAACTATAAATTCCTGAACAATTCTTTGAATTGGAATTGAAAATATGGTTTTGTCTTTATGAGATAAGAGAATCCAATTTCATATAAAAATGAATTAATATTGCTCTTTATTGCTCTTTTTTATCGAAAAAAACCTCCTCTTTTCCATTTCAATTATAACAGCAACTGTCAGTATATGTAAACCCGAGAATAACATAATTATTAATTGTTACACCGAAAATATCTAATCCGGGTATTTTATTTATATCCGTATTCCGTACGTATAGAATAGGTATTCTATAGATAATTTAAAAAAATATCTCTCGTCTCTGCGAATTCCTATTCTTTTTTTTTGAACAATTATGAAAAGGGGTTAAGTGCGAAAAAAAAAGAATTATATATTGTTTCTGATTTTTAGATTAGGTCTTTATCGAGCAGAGCAAATCACGAATTTCTTTTTTTTTTTCTGGTATCCAATCGAATTGAAATATGTAATATCATAACATAATAACATAATAAATAATGTTAGAGATTGAATCCATTTTTTTGTTTTGAT